GTCCATGTAGCTTAAACCAAAGCGAGGCACTGAAAATGCCTAAATGAGCCCAAGAGACTCCATAGACGCACAGGTCTGGTCCCAGCCTTACTATTAATTTACAGCAAATTTACACATGCAAGTATCAGCACCCCAGTGAGAATGCCCTCTAGCTCTTTACTAGATCAAAAGGAGCAAGCATCAAGCACACTAAACACACTAGTAGCTCATAACGCTTTGCTCAACCACACCCCCACGGGATACAGCAGTGATAAAAATTAAGCAATAAGCGAAAGCTCGACTAAGTTATGCTGTCCTACAGGGTCGGTAAATTTCGTGCCAGCAACCGCGGTCATACGATTGACCCAAATTAATAGCCCACGGCGTAAAGCGTGTTTAGAGTGTAACCACCAATAAAGTTAAATTTTTACTATGCCGTAAAAAGCCCCAGTCAAAATAAAAATACCCCACGAAAGTGACTTTAGCACACCCGAACACACGATAGCCAGGACCCAAACTGGGATTAGATACCCCACTATGCCTGGCCCTAAACCAAAACAGTTCACAAACAAAACTGTTCGCCAGAGTACTACTAGCAACAGCTTAAAACTCAAGGGACTTGGCGGTGCTTTACATCCTTCTAGAGGAGCCTGTTCTGTAATCGATAAACCCCGTTATACCTCACCACCCCTTGCTAATACAGCCTATATACCGCCATCTTCAGCAAACCCTAACAAGGAACCAAAGTGAGCACAATAATGCACACAAAAACGTTAGGTCAAGGTGTAGCCCATGAGGTGGGAAGAAATGGGCTACATTTTCTAAAACTAGAACACTCACGAAAACCTTAATGAAACACCCTTAAGCATAAGGCGGATTTAGCAGTAAACTAGGAATAGAGAGCCTAGCTGAACCAGGCTATAAAGCACGCACACACCGCCCGTCACCCTCTTCAACTATTAAAACTCAACGGTAACACCATACCTTCCCAACTACAATATGAGAAGAGACAAGTCGTAACAAGGTAAACATACTGGAAAGTGTGTTTGGACAACCAAAGTGTAGCTTAAACAAAGCATCCGGCCTACACCCTGAAGATTTCAGATACACTGACCACTTTGAACCAAACCTAGCCCAAAAGCTACCAAACACAACTATTACACAACAGTCAAATAAAACATTCACCTAATATTTAAAGTATAGGAGATAGAAATTCTACAGTGGCGCCATAGAAAAAGTACCGCAAGGGAAAGATGAAAGACCACTTCACAGTACAAAACAGCAAAGACTAACACTTTTACCTTTTGCATAATGAGCTAACCAGAATACCCTTGGCAAAGAGCACTTCAGTCAAGCACCCCGAAACCAGACGAGCTACTTATGGACAGTAAACAGAACCAACTCGTCTATGTTGCAAAATAGTGAGAAGATCTGTAAGTAGAGGTGAAAAACCAATCGAGCCTGGTGATAGCTGGTTGTCCAGGACAGAATATTAGTTCGACTTAAAATTTACCCAAAGAACCCATTTCAAACCTAATCCTACTGTAAATTTTAAATATAATCAATAGAGGTACAGCTCTATTGAAACAAGGACTAAACCCCAAATGGAGAGTAAGCCACAAACATTGTCCATTGTTGGCCTAAAAGCAGCCACCAATAAAGATAGCGTTAAAGCTCAAAAACCAAAGCCTACCCAAATCCCACAAATCACTAAGCCACCTCCCAATACATTACACTGGACCAATCTATTACTCAATAGAAGAAATAATGTTAGCATCAGTAACAAGAACACTTTCTCCGAGCATAAGCATACATCAGAACGGATACCCCACTGATAATTAACAGAAAGGTAATCACAACCCACCACCCAATGACATCCCACACCCACTGTTAATCCAACACAGGCATGCACACCGGAAAGATCCAAAGAAATAGAAGGAACTCGGCAAACACGAATCCCGCCTGTTTACCAAAAACATCACCTCTAGCATTACAATTATTAGAGGCACTGCCTGCCCAGTGACACATGTTCAACGGCCGCGGTACCCTGACCGTGCAAAGGTAGCATAATCACTTGTTCTCTAATTAAGGACCCGTATGAATGGCCAAACGAGGATTCAACTGTCTCCTATTTCCAATCAGTGAAATTGACCCTCCCGTGAAGAGGCGGGAATGAACATACAAGACGAGAAGACCCTGCGGAGCTTAAATTAATCAGCCCAACAACAACAATCCACTGCCCAACAGGAATAAACAAATGCGGTATGGGCTGCCAATTTTGGTTGGGGTGACCTCGGAGCAAAACAAACCCTCCGAATGATAAGCACCAAGACCTACAAGTCAAAGTCCATTATATCACTTATTGACCCAAAATATTGATCAACGGAACCAGTTACCCCAGGGATAACAGCGCAATCCTATTATAGAGCCCATATCGACAATAGGGTTTACGACCTCGATGTTGGATCAGGACATCCAAATGGTGCAGCCGCTATTAAAGGTTCGTTTGTTCAACGATTAAAGTCCTACGTGATCTGAGTTCAGACCGGAGCAATCCAGGTCGGTTTCTATCTGTAACTAATTTCTCCCAGTACGAAAGGACAAGAGAAATAAGGCCAACTTTACTCACGCGCCTTAAATCCTTATAGATGAAGTTAATCTAAATCTAAACCGCCCACACCAAATACGCCCTAAACCAGGGCCCTGTTAAGATGGCAGAGACAGGTAATTGCGTAAGACTTAAACCTTTATAACCAGAGGTTCAACTCCTCTTCTTAACACTATGTTCCTAATAAACGTCCTATGCCTAATCATCCCTATCCTCCTAGCAATAGCCTTCCTGACACTAGTTGAACGAAAAATCCTAGGCTACATGCAACTTCGCAAGGGCCCAAACATTGTAGGACCATACGGCCTACTCCAACCAATCGCCGACGCAATCAAACTATTCATCAAAGAACCCCTACGACCACTAACATCATCAAAACCTATATTCATTCTAGCCCCCACACTCGCCTTCTCCCTAGCCCTATCCCTATGAATTCCAATACCAATACCACACCCACTTATCAACCTAAACCTAGGCGTACTATTTATCCTAGCCCTCTCCAGCCTGGCAGTGTACTCGATCCTGTGATCTGGGTGGGCCTCCAACTCAAAATATGCCCTTATCGGAGCCCTACGAGCAGTAGCACAAACAATCTCCTACGAAGTTACCCTAGCCATCATCCTGCTATCGATCATAATAATAAGTGGATCATTCACACTATCCACCCTAACCACAACCCAAGAACATCTATGACTCATTTTCCCACTATGACCCCTAGCCATAATATGATTCATCTCAACACTAGCGGAAACAAATCGAGCCCCATTCGACCTCACCGAAGGCGAATCCGAACTAGTATCCGGCTTCAACGTTGAATACGCAGCAGGACCGTTCGCCCTATTCTTTATAGCCGAATACACCAATATCATCATAATAAATGCACTAACAACAACCCTATTCCTAGGCGCCCTACACAACCCCTTATTTCCAGAACTATTCACAACAAATTTCGTCACAAAAACCCTACTCCTCACCACCACATTCCTATGGGTACGAGCATCATACCCACGATTCCGCTACGACCAACTAATACACCTTCTATGAAAAAGCTTCCTACCACTAACCCTAGCACTATGCATGCTTCACGTATCTACCCCAGCAATATCCGCAGGAATCCCTCCACACATATAGGAGTATGTCTGACAAAAGAATTACTTTGATAGAGTAAAACATAGAGGTTACAACCCTCTTACTCCTAGAGTCATAGGATTTGAACCTTTACCTGAGAACTCAAAAATCTCCGTGCTACCATATTACACCACACTCTAAGTAAGGTCAGCTAACCAAGCTATCGGGCCCATACCCCGAAAATGTAGGTTCACAACCTTCCCGTACTAATAAATCCTATTATCTTTACTATTATCCTACTCAACCTATTCCTAGGGACTATACTCACAATAATCAGCTCCCATTGGCTACTGATCTGAATAGGACTTGAAATGAATATATTTTCCATAATCCCCATCCTAATAATCAAGCCAAACCCCCGATCCACAGAAGCAGCCACCAAATATTTCCTAACCCAAACAACAGCGTCTATACTCCTGATACTAGCCGTAATTATCAACCTAACCTACTCAGGTCAATGAACAATCATAAAAATATTCAACCCCATAGCATCCTATACAATAACTGCAGCACTAGCTATAAAACTAGGACTCGCTCCATTCCACTTCTGAGTCCCAGAAGTAACTCAAGGAACCCCACTGATACCAGGCATAATTCTCCTCACATGACAAAAACTCGCCCCAATAACAATCATATATCAAATTCACTCAACCATCAACTTCAACATAATCCTTACCATGGCCGTCCTATCAATTATAATCGGAGGCTGAGGAGGCCTAAACCAAACGCAACTACGAAAAATCATGGCCTACTCATCTATCGCACACATGGGATGAATAACGTCCATCATCTCATTTAACCCATCACTTACAATCCTAAACCTGATAATTTACCTAACCATAACAATCACAATATTCATCTTATTCATCAACAACTCATCCACCACTACCCTATCAATATCTCTCATATGAAACAAAACCCCAATCCTAACCACCATGACCTTAACAACACTACTATCAATAGGAGGACTCCCACCACTATCAGGTTTTATCCCAAAATGAATAATTATCCAAGAACTCACAAAAAACGACATACTCCTACTTCCAACCACAATAGCCATACTAGCACTACTAAACCTCTACTTCTACATGCGACTAATCTACTCAACATCACTAACCATATTCCCATCAACCAACAACACAAAAATAGGATGAAAAATCAAATCAACAAAATTTCCACCTCTAACACCAACCCTCATCATCCTATCCACAATAATAATCCCACTAACCCCAATAATAATCACCCTAAATTAGGGATTTAGGTTAAACACAGACCAAGAGCCTTCAAAGCTCTAAGCAAGTATAAATTACTTAACCCCTGAACTAAGGATTGCGAGACCACACCTCACATCTCCTGGACGCAAACCAGACACTTTAATTAAGCTAAATCCTTACTAGATTGATGGGCTCCAACCCCATGAAACTTTAGTTAACAGCTAAACGCCTTAAACACCTGGCTTCAATCTACTTCTCCCGCCGTGAAAAAAAAAGGCGGGAGAAGCCCCGGCAGCGTCTACGGCTGCTTCTTTGAATTTGCAATTCAAATACCTCTCGGAGCCTTGGCAAAAAAAGGACTTAACCTTTGTCTTTAGATTTACAGTCTAATGCTTACTCAGCCATTTTACCTATGTTCATTACACGGTGATTCTTTTCGACAAATCACAAAGATATTGGAACCTTATACTTACTATTCGGTGCTTGAGCTGGAATAGTAGGAACTGCCCTGAGCCTACTAATCCGAGCTGAACTGGGCCAGCCAGGGACACTGTTAGGAGATGACCAGATTTACAATGTAATCGTAACTGCCCACGCATTCGTCATAATTTTCTTTATGGTAATACCCATTATAATTGGTGGGTTTGGCAACTGACTGGTGCCCCTAATAATCGGCGCCCCAGACATAGCATTCCCACGAATAAATAACATAAGCTTTTGACTTCTTCCACCCTCATTCCTACTTCTACTAGCCTCATCAATAGTGGAAGCCGGAGCAGGGACAGGCTGAACAGTGTACCCGCCCTTAGCAGGAAACCTAGCCCATGCAGGAGCATCCGTAGATCTCACCATTTTCTCATTACACCTAGCAGGAGTTTCATCCATCCTAGGAGCAATCAACTTTATCACTACCATCATCAACATAAAACCCCCTGCCATAACTCAATATCAAACCCCACTGTTCGTGTGATCAGTTCTCATCACAGCAGTACTCCTACTGCTCTCACTACCAGTCCTAGCCGCCGGCATCACTATGCTACTAACAGATCGAAACCTCAACACCACATTCTTCGACCCTGCTGGCGGAGGCGACCCAATTCTCTACCAACATCTATTTTGATTCTTTGGACACCCAGAGGTATATATTCTTATCTTACCAGGGTTCGGCATAATCTCACACATCGTCACCTACTACTCTGGCAAAAAAGAACCATTCGGCTACATAGGAATGGTCTGAGCCATAATATCAATTGGCTTCCTAGGTTTTATCGTATGAGCCCACCACATGTTTACAGTGGGCATAGACGTAGACACACGAGCCTACTTTACATCTGCCACAATAATTATTGCCATCCCAACCGGAGTAAAAGTATTCAGTTGATTAGCCACGCTTCACGGAGGAAACATTAAATGATCCCCAGCCATATTATGAGCCCTAGGCTTCATCTTTCTATTTACAGTAGGAGGTCTTACAGGGATTGTCCTGGCCAATTCATCTTTAGACATCGTCCTACACGACACTTATTATGTAGTAGCACATTTCCACTACGTACTATCTATAGGAGCTGTATTCGCCATTATAGGTGGCTTCGTCCACTGATTCCCCCTATTCACGGGCTACACTCTAAACCTAACGTGAGCCAAAATCCACTTTATCATCATATTTGTCGGCGTAAATCTAACATTCTTCCCTCAACACTTCCTAGGCCTATCAGGCATACCACGACGATACTCTGACTACCCAGACGCATATACAATATGAAACACAGTATCATCTATAGGCTCTTTCATCTCACTCACAGCGGTCATACTAATAGTCTTTATAATCTGAGAAGCATTCGCATCCAAACGAGAAGTATCAACAATTGAACTAACACCAACCAACATCGAATGACTACATGGCTGCCCTCCACCATATCACACGTTCGAAGAACCCGCCTACGTAAAAGTCTAACCGAGAAAGGAAGGAATCGAACCCCCAAAAACCGGTTTCAAGCCAGCCTCATAGCCTTTATGGCTTTCTCCCCATGAGGCATTAATAAAACAATTATATAACTTTGTCAAAGTTAATTTATAGGTTGAAGTCCTTTATGCCTCCATGCCCTACCCACTCCAACTAGGATTTCAAGATGCCACATCACCTATCATGGAAGAACTACTACATTTCCACGACCACACGCTTATAATCGTCTTTCTGATCAGCTCCCTAGTACTCTACATCATCACACTCATACTAACAACAAAACTAACCCACACAAGCACAATAGACGCGCAAGAAGTGGAAACAGTATGAACTGTCCTCCCCGCTATTATCCTGATCCTAATCGCACTTCCATCCCTACGAATCCTCTATATAATAGACGAAATCAATAACCCACTACTAACTATCAAAGCCATAGGACACCAATGATACTGAAGCTATGAATACACAGACTACGACGACCTAAATTTCGACTCATATATGGTCCCAACTACAGACCTAAAACCAGGAGAACTCCGACTATTAGAAGTAGACAACCGACTCGTTCTACCAATAGAACTACCAATCCGCATGCTTATTTCGTCAGAAGACGTCTTACACTCATGAGCCGTCCCATCCTTAGGTCTTAAAACAGACGCAATCCCTGGCCGATTAAACCAAGCCACACTGATATCCACTCGACCAGGACTATACTACGGCCAATGCTCAGAAATCTGCGGCTCAAACCACAGCTTCATGCCCATTGTCCTAGAAATAGTCCCACTAAAACACTTCGAAAACTGATCGACATCAATACTTTAAACTCCTTGAGATGCTATAATAGCATTAACCTTTTAAGTTAAAGACTGAGAGTGTAACAAATCTCTCCTCAATGAAATGCCTCAATTGGACACATCCACATGATTTACCATTATTACATCAATACTTCTATCACTATTTATCCTCATACAATTGAAATTCACCAAACACGGCTCGTTCTCCCAACCTCAACCCACTACAATAAAGAAACAAAAACACATAACCCCCTGAGAAACAAAATGAACGAAAACCTATTTGCCTCATTCGCTGCACCTACAATAATAGGATTGCCAGTAGTCATACTAATTATTATATTCCCAAGCATTTTATTCCCAACCCCCAAACGCCTGATTAACAATCGAATCGTGGCCATTCAACAATGACTAATTAACATAATCATAAAACAAATAATGAATATTCACAACGCCAAAGGACGCACATGAGCACTCATACTGGTATCCCTCATTACCTTTATTGGAACAACAAACTTACTAGGTCTCCTACCACACACATTCACTCCAACCACCCAACTATCCATAAACTTGGCGATGGCAATCCCCCTATGAGCCGGCACAGTAGTCGTAGGTTTCCGTCATAAAACCAAAGCTTCACTGGCCCATTTCCTGCCACAAGGAACCCCAATCCCCTTGATCCCTATGTTAGTCATCATTGAAACCATTAGCCTATTTATCCAGCCGATAGCCCTAGCCGTTCGACTGACCGCCAACATCACAGCGGGCCACCTACTCATCCACCTGATCGGCAGCGCCACTCTTGCACTAATGTCTATCAGCCCTACAACGGCCTCAATCACATTTATCATCCTCATCCTACTTACAATCCTAGAATTTGCCGTAGCGCTCATCCAAGCCTACGTCTTTACACTCCTAGTAAGCCTATACTTACATGATAACACCTAATGACCCACCAAACACACGCCTACCACATGGTAAACCCGAGCCCTTGACCACTCACGGGAGCACTCTCCGCCCTACTAATAACATCAGGCCTGGCCATATGATTCCACTTCAATTCAATTACCCTACTGATACTAGGCTTAACCACCAACTTTTTAACAATATACCAATGGTGACGAGACGTAATCCGAGAGAGCACATTCCAAGGCCACCACACAAGTATCGTGCAGAAAGGATTACGATACGGTATAGTTCTATTTATCGTATCCGAAGTCTTCTTCTTCGCAGGTTTCTTCTGAGCCTTTTACCACTCTAGCCTTGCCCCAACACCAGAACTAGGAGGCTGCTGACCACCAACAGGAATTCACCCACTAAACCCACTTGAAGTCCCACTCTTAAACACTTCAGTCCTCCTGGCCTCAGGCGTATCTATCACATGGGCCCATCACAGCCTAATAGAAGGCCACCGAAAACACATACTCCAAGCCCTATTTATTACCATTGCCCTAGGACTATATTTCACCCTACTACAAGCCTCAGAATACTTCGAAGCACCATTTACAATTTCCGACGGCGTCTACGGATCCACTTTCTTCATAGCAACAGGATTTCACGGACTTCATGTAATCATTGGCTCATCATTCCTAATTGTATGCTTCATACGACAGCTAAAGTACCACTTCACATCCAACCACCATTTCGGATTTGAAGCCGCCGCTTGATACTGACACTTCGTAGACGTAGTATGACTATTCCTTTACGTATCCATCTACTGATGAGGATCTTGTTCTATTAGTATTAAACAGTACAAGTGACTTCCAATCAATTAGTTTCGGCATAAATCCGAAATAGAACAATAAATCTAGCTATTACCCTAATCATTAACACCTCCCTGTCCTCCCTACTTGTCCTCATCGCATTCTGACTCCCACAACTAAACGTATATACAGAGAAATCAAGCCCATATGAATGTGGCTTTGACCCTATAGGATCAGCCCGACTACCATTCTCAATAAAATTCTTCTTGGTAGCCATCACATTCTTACTGTTCGACCTAGAAATTGCCCTCCTACTACCACTACCGTGGGCCTCCCAAGCCAATCACCTCACCTCCATACTGACCACAGCCCTATTCCTCATTTCACTCCTAGCATTAGGACTAGCCTATGAATGACTTCAAAAAGGACTAGAATGAACTGAGTACGGTAGCTAGTTTAATTCAAAATAACTGATTTCGACTCAATAGACTATGATTTACTTCATAGCTACCACATGCCATCAATCTACACAAATGTGCTCGTAGCATTCATAATAGCTTTAACAGGACTCCTAGTGTACCGATCACACATAATATCCTCACTACTATGCTTAGAAGGCATAATACTATCTCTATTTGTACTAAGTACCCTAATAATTCTAAACGTTCACTTTACTATATCTACTATGATACCAATCATCCTAATAGTATTCGCCGCCTGCGAAGCCGCCGTAGGCCTAGCCCTACTAGTGATAGTATCTAACACATACGGCCTAGACTACGTACAAAACCTAAACCTACTACAATGCTAAAACTAATTGTCCCTACTCTTATACTCATCCCCCTAACCTGACTCTCCAAAAAAACCATAATCTGAATTAATACAACAACCCACAGTATTCTAATCAGCCTCGTCAGTCTTTCCATGCTCTTCCAAACAACGACATCTAACCTCAACTTCTCACCAACATTCTTCGCCGACCCGCTTTCAACACCACTAATTATTCTCACCACATGACTACTACCGCTAATAATCATCGCTAGTCAATCTCACCTAGCCAAAGAGAATATAACCCGAAAAAAACTATATATCTCAATGCTCATCTCACTTCAAGCACTACTAATCATAACATTCGCCGCCACAGAACTAATCTTATTCTACATCCTATTTGAAGCCACACTAATCCCAACCCTCATCATTATTACCCGATGAGGAAACCAAGCGGAACGACTGAACGCAGGCTACTACTTCTTATTCTATACACTAGCCGGATCACTACCCCTATTAATCATCTTAATTTATATACAAAACACCATTGGCACACTAAATCTTCTCATCATCCAATACTGAGCTCCTACACTACCACACTCCTGAACATCAAAACTTATATGACTAGCATGCATAATAGCATTTATAGTAAAAATACCCCTCTATGGCTTACACCTCTGACTACCAAAAGCACATGTAGAAGCACCCATCGCAGGATCAATAGTACTAGCGGCCATCCTACTAAAACTAGGAGGATACGGTATAATACGAATCTCGATAATCCTAGACCCCACCTCGGAACACATAGCCTACCCATTCATAATGCTATCACTATGAGGCATAGTAATAACCAGCTCAATTTGCCTGCGCCAAACGGACCTAAAATCACTAATCGCATACTCATCCGTCAGCCACATGGCTTTAGTAATTATAGCCATCCTTATCCAGACACCCTGAAGCTTCATAGGAGCCACAGCACTAATAATCGCACATGGCTTAACCTCCTCACTACTATTCTGCTTGGCCAACACTAACTACGAACGAACCCACAGCCGCACTATAATTCTAGCTCGAGGACTACAAACCTTCCTACCCCTGATAGCATCATGATGACTTCTAGCAAGCCTAAGCAACCTAGCCCTACCTCCCACAATTAACCTAATCGGAGAACTATTCGTAGCCATCACAACATTCACTTGATCATACCTCACAATTATACTTGTAGGACTCAACATACTAATCACAGCCCTCTACTCACTATATATACTTATTACCACCCAACGAGGCAAATTCCCCCATCATATCCACAACATTAAACCAACATTCACACGAGAAAACACTCTCATGCTAATACACCTCCTACCAATCATACTACTTTCAATCAACCCTAAAATCATCCTGGGCCCACTGTATTGTGAATATAGTTTACCAAAAACCCTAGGCTGTGAACCTAGTAACAGAGTCTAACCATTCTTATTCACCAAGAAAGTACTGCAAGAGCTGCTAACTCCTGTCAACCACGCATGACTAGCGTGGCTTTCTTACTTTTATAGGATAACAGTAATCCGTTGGTCTTAGGAACCAAAAACTTGGTGCAAATCCAAATAAAAGTAATCAACCTAGCAACCCCCTTAACCATTGTAACCCTCCTCATTCTTACAATCCCAGTCACACTATCCTTCTTCAAAACGTACAAAACCAAGCTCTACCCCTACTACGTAACAACTTCCATTTCATACGCATTCTTAACTAGCACAATCCCAGCAACAATTTTCCTGCAATCAGGACAGGAAATATTCATCTCAAACTGACACTGAATAACAGCACAAACTGTAAAACTATCCCTAAGCTTCAAACTAGATTTCTTCTCATTTATCTTCGTACCAATCGCACTATTCGTTACCTGAGCCATTATAGAATTCTCACTATGATACATGCACTCAGACCCCCACATTAACCGATTCTTCAAGTACCTCCTCTTATTCCTAATTACAATAATCATCTTAGTAACCGCCAACAACATATTCCAACTTTTCATTGGATGGGAAGGAGTAGGGATTATATCATTCCTACTAATCGGATGATGACATGGTCGAACGGACGCCAACACCGCAGCCCTACAAGCAGTATTATATAACCGAATCGGAGACATCGGCTTCATTGTAACAATAGCATGATTCCTCCTACACCTAAACTCATGAGACTTACAACAAATTTTTATACTGAATCCCAACAATCCCCTACCACTACTCGGACTCCTGCTAGCCGCAGCAGGAAAATCCGCTCAATTCGGACTACACCCATGATTACCATCAGCCATAGAAGGACCTACTCCAGTATCCGCCCTACTGCACTCTAGCACTATAGTAGTAGCAGGGGTCTTCCTACTAGTGCGCTTCCACCCTCTCCTGCAAAATAACCCCCTCATACTGACACTCACCCTATGCCTAGGGGCCATTACCACCCTATTCACCGCTATCTGCGCCCTAACACAAAATGACATCAAAAAAATTATCGCCTTCTCCACCTCAAGCCAACTTGGCCTAATGGTAGTCACCATCGGACTGAACCAACCCCACCTAGCATTCCTCCATATCTGTATACACGCATTCTTCAAAGCCATATTATTCATGTGCTCTGGATCTATTATCCATAGCCTAAACAACGAACAGGACATTCGCAAGATAGGCGGACTACTAAAGGCCATACCCTTCACCTCAACCGCCCTTTTAATTGGAAGCCTAGCGCTAACAGGAATACCATTCCTCACTGGCTTTTATTCCAAAGACCTCATCATCGAAGCAGCAAGCACATCTTACTCAAACGCCTGAGCCCTCTTAATCACTCTAATTGCCACCTCCTTCACAGCCATATACAGTACTCGACTTATCTTCTTCACCCTCCTCGGCCAACCACGATTCCCTGCACTAATCCTAATCAACGAAAACAACCCAACCCTACTGAACCCCATCAAACGACTAGCACTAGGTAGCATTTTCGCTGGTTTCCTAATCTCAAACTTCATCCCACCACTACTAACGCCACAAACCACAATACCAAATTACCTGAAACTAACAGCACTCACCGTCACAATTACAGGATTTGCCCTAGCAATAGAACTAAACCAAATAACACTTAACCTCCAAACCAATCGCCCAACACACCCACACTCATTCTCTTCCCTCCTAGGATTCTACCCAAACACCATGCACCGAGTAACCCCATATTACAGCTTACTAATAAGCCAAAACCTGGCATCACTTCTAGACCTAATTTGATTAGAAAAAATCACCCCAAAAAGTATTTCCCAACTTCAACTCTCAGCAGCCATAATCACATCTAACCAAAAAGGATTAATCAAATTATACTTCCTATCCTTCTTAATTTCCCTATCCCTAGCCATACTACTTTTCCTTTAACGCCCACGAGTAATCTCAATTACAATGAAAATACTTACAAACAAAGACCACCCAGCCAAAATCACCAGCCAGCTACCATAACTATACAAAGCTGACCCACCAACAAAATCCTCACGAACCAAACTTAAATCACTACCCCCTGAAACAACCCAATCCTCTATATCCTTCAAACTACAAAATACCAACCCCATACCATCATCACTCACCAACCAAACAACCACCAGCACCTCAAACAACAGACCCACAAACAAGCCACCTAAAATTACAGCATTAGATCCTCAAGCCTCCGGATATTCCTCCGTGGCCATTGCAGTAGTATAACCAAACACCACCAATATACCCCCTAAATAAACCAAAAATACCATCAACCCCAAAAAGGACCCACCCATGCACATTACAATACCACACCCAATTCCACCCCCCACAATCAACCCCAAACCACCATAAATAGGAGACGGTTTCGAAGAAAAACCAATAAAACTAATAACAAACATCACAGTTAACAAGAATACCATATATATCATAGTTCCTGCATGGAACCAACCATGACCAATGATATGAAAAACCACCGTTGTAAATTCAACTACAAGAACTAATGACCAACATTCGTAAAAACCACCCACTCTTCAAAATCGTTAACGATTCATTTATCGACCTCCCAACACCTACAAGCATCTCATCCTGATGAAACTTCGGCTCACTATTAGGCGTCTGCCTAATCATTCAAATCCTCACAGGCTTATTCCTAGCCATACACTACACATCAGACACAACCACTGCCTTCTCGTCCGTCACCCACATCTGCCGAGACGTAAACTACGGCTGACTTATCCGTTACCTGCACGCCAACGGAGCATCACTATTTTTTATATGCCTATACATCCACGTGGGCCGAGGACTATACTATGGATCTTACCTATTTACAGAAACTTGAAACATCGGCATTATCCTGCTCCTAACAGTCATAGCAACCGCATTCATAGGCTACGTCCTCCCATGAGGCCAAATATCATTCTGAGGAGCCACAGTCATCACAAACCTCCTATCAGCCATCCCATACATCGGAACAGACCTTGTAGAGTGAATCTGAGGAGGCTTCTCAGTAGACAAAGCCACTCTAACACGATTCTTTGCCTTCCACTTTATCCTACCATTCATCGTGACAGCCCTTGTAGTGGTTCACTTGCTATTCCTACATGAAACAGGATCTAACAACCCAACAGGCATCTCATCAAGCATGGACTCAATCCCATTCCACCCGTACTACACTATCAAAGACATCCTGGGCCTGTTCTTCACAACCCTCTTCTTAATAACCCTAGTACTATTTGCCCCAGACCTCCTAGGAGATCCAGACAATTATACCCCCGCAAACCCCCTTAGCACACCCCCTCACATCAAACCAGAATGATACTTTCTATTCGCCTACGCAATCCTACGATCAATCCCTAACAAACTAGGAGGAGTACTAGCCCTAGTCTGCTCCATCCTTGTCCTAGCAATCATCCCTATACTTCACACAGCAAAACAACGAAGCTTAATATTCCGACCCATCAGTCAATGCCTCTTCTGAGCACTAGTCGCCAACCTACTCATTCTAACATGAATCGGAGGCCAACCAGTAGAACACCCATTCATCATCATTGGCCAAGTAGCATCAATCTCATACTTCACCATTATCCTTGTTCTAATACCCCTAGCCGGACTTATCGAGAACAAACTCATAAAATGAAGACAGCCCTAGTAGTATAACTATTACCATGGTCTTGTAAACCATAAATGAAACAAATCGCTTCCTAGGACACTCAAGGAGGAAACACACCATTGCTCCGCCATCAACTCCCAAAGCTGATATTCTAATTAAACTACTCCTTGTAAGAAAACCATTCCACTAAATCACCAACCAATAACACTTTGCACGATTATGCTCTATGTATAATCGTGCATACACTTATTTACCCCATGCATATCATAATATACTATACATTAATAATCTTACATAGTACATCCTATGTATAATCGTACATACACCTACTCTCCCCATGCAGATCATATAAGACATTGTATCAGTAAAACGTCGTACACGAACCTCCTCCAACCGGAGTCCCTTGACCACCAACTCCCGAGAAACCAGCAACCCGCCAAGCATGTATCCCTCTCCTCGCTCCGGGCCCATAAACCGTGGGGGTTTCTAAACTGGAACTATATCTGGCATCTGGTTCTTTCTTCAGGGCCATCTCACCTAAAATCGCCCACTCATTCCCCTTAAATAAGACATCTCGATGGACTTATTACTAATCAACCGTGACCTGGCATCACCTGGGCGGCCATGCATTTGGTATTTTTTTTTTTGGGGGGGGGGAAATCGCACCGACTCACCTACGGCCTCAAACCGGCCTCGACGCAGTCAATTAACTTGTAGCTGGACTTACAATGGAACGTTAACCCATCAGCATCACCAACCATGCAATACATTTTAATTCATGGTCACAGGACATAGGAACCAATATCTCCACAACCGTTCGTCTCCCTGACTTTAGTTAATGCTAGTCCCTTAACACTGTCAAGTTTCGGGGTGTTATTCAGTCCATGGTTACAGGACATAACCATTAAGCGCGCATACGCATACGCATACGCATACGCATACGCATACGCATACGCATTACACTAAAAACCGAAACAAAAATATAGACCTCCTTCCTAACACACC